AACCGCTCTACCACTGAGCTACTGAGGAACAACGGGAGTTGAACTCTATGGGGTCGAATCTCCCGTTCTCAACCCATGAACAATATGAGTCCGAAGCTTCCTTCGTAACTCCAGGAACTTCTTCGTAGTGGCTCCGTTCCATGCCTCATTTCATAGGGAACATCAATGTGGCTCTATTTCATTATATTCCATCTATATCCCAATTCCATGAATTTCATTGTATATAATTGTATAATTGTATATAATTGTATATATGAATATATCTAAGTATATCTGTCTCTATCTATAGATATTTGTATATAGTATATATGAATATATCGAAGTATATCTAAGTATATCTAAGTATATCTGTCTCTATCTATAGATATTTGTATATAGTATATATGAATATATCGAAGTATATCTAAGTATATCTAAGTATATCTAAGTATATCTGTCTCTATCTATAGATATTTGTATATAGTATATATGAATATATCGAAGTATATCTAAGTATATCTGTCTCTATCTATAGATATTTGTATATAACTCTATCTATAGATATATATATAGAATAGATATCTCAATTCCACATCCATGAATTTCATTGTATATGTGATTGTATATATGAATATATCTATAAGTATATCTAAGTATATCTGTCTCTATCTATAGAGATATATATAGAATAGATATATAGATAAGAAAACTATAAATGATTAAATGATCATCATTTATCATATATAAGATCATAGATCTTATCTATAATATAGAAAATGATCACGTATAAATTAAATAGAAAACCATAGGAGGTTTGTAATGATTTTTCTTTTTTTTATTTTACGTTCTAAATCTTTTCAGTCTTTGATACTAGGTTTGTGGAGCAAAATAATCAATTCGGTCGTTGTGCTCGGGCTATATTATGGATTTCTTACCATATTCTCCATAGGGCCCTCTTATATCCTCATTCTACGAGCTCGGGTTATGGAAGAAGGAACCGAGAGGGAGGTAGCAGCGACAACTGGTTTTCTTGTAGGACAGCTCATGATGTTCATATCGATCTATTATCCGCCTCTGTATTTAGCATTGGGCCGACCTTATACAATAACTTTCCTAGGTCTACCATATCTTTTTTTGAATTTCTTCTGGTACGATGATGATTATGATCATTATGATTATGGATTCACTACCAGAAATTTAATGCGTGATCTTAGCATTCAATGTGTATTCCTGAATAATCTAATTTTTCAATTACTCAACCATTATCTTTTACCAAGTTCCGCGTTAACCAGATTAGTCAACATTTATATGTTTCGGTGCAACAACAAGATGTTATTTTTAACAAGTAGCTTTGTTGGTTGGTTAATTGGTTTCATTTTATTTAGGAAATGGGTTGGATTAGTATTATTCTGGATACGGCAATATCATTATTTTCGATATAAGGGGAATAGGTATCGTCTGTTAGAATTGAGAGAGTCTATGGATGGATTCTTTAGTATTCTCTTATTTATCACCTGTGTCTACTATTTAGGCAGAGCGCCGTCCCCCATTTTCACTAGGGAACTGAACGATAAAACAATCCCAAAATCAAAAACGGAAGAAACGGAAGAAGGGGGAGAGGATGAATTTAACTTTCAAAGGGCACACTATAAAGATAGCCCAGTTTACAATATCGATCCCTATAAATATTCGAATCCGGAATGGGAAAGACTGAAAGAAGAGGAAGAGAACAGTTATTCGTCTTTGTGGTTTGAAAATACTTTTATCACTTTTTTGTTCGATTATCAAAAATGGTATCATCCATTACGATATATAAACAATTTTCACTTGGAAAATGCTTTACGCAATGAAATGTCACAATTTTTCTTTTCTACATGTCCAAGTGATGGGAAACAAAGAATATCCTTTACATATCCGCCCAGTTTATCGACTTTTTCAGAAATTCTAGAACAAAGAAGTTTGGACATCAGAGAGAAACTAGATGAAGAAGATCTTTATAATTCTTGGATTTATACCAATGAAAGAAAAAAGTGCAATTTGAACAATGAATTGAGAAGTCGAATCCAAATTTTAGAAAAAAACGAGGGATCTCCTAATCTAGATATACTTGAAAAAAGAGCCATATTATCCGATGATATTAGTGAAATAAAATGCTTGCCAAAAGCATATGATCCTTTTTGCGACGGAATATATCGAGGAACGATAAAAAAATTCGATTCATGGGAAATCATGAATAATTTATTCACTTATACTTATACAGATATAAAAGATACAGATACAGAAGATACAGAATCTTTAGCAGAAACTTTTCGGGTAAATAAGATTCATGATCGATTTTTGAAAGATCACTTTAATGCCGCTTTAGAAATCCACCGTCAATTATTTCCGAATTCAATAGAAGATTTACGTCAAATTAACATACAAGAAATACAAGAAATAAATGAAATTGACATACAAGAAATACAAGAAATACAAGAAATAAATGAAATTGACATACAAGAAATACAAGAAATACAAGAAATAAATAAAGTCAATAAAAAGGTTCCTCGGTGGTCACACAGATTAAGTGATGATTTGGCGGAAAAAGAGGATGAAGAAGAGGATAAAGATGAAAATGAAGATGAAGATGAAGATGAATATGAATATGAAGATGACGATGACGTTGAAGATTCAGATGAAAGAAAAGTGAAGAGAGAAGATGCTGATATTTATCCAAGAAGATCCACCCAGGTGATAATTTATAAAGATACTGAGAAGAATAAAAATAAAAATAAAGATCCGGTTTCTAATCAAAATATAAAGGATACTAGTCAAAATGATAATCCGGCGCAAATTAAAGAGGTGAAGTTGCCGGTGCAAAGGGAAGAGGTGAGGTTGCCGGTGAAAAAGGAAGAGGTGAAGTTGCCGGTGAAAAAGGAAGAGGTGAAGTTGCCGGTGAAAAAGGAAGAGGTGAAGTTGCCGGTAAAAAAGGAAGGGGAAGAGGTGGAGTTGCCGGTGCAAATGGAAGAGGAAGAGGTGGAGTTGCCGGTGAAAATGGAAGAGGTGGAATTGATAAATTACTTCGAACAACCAGATTTTCGCCGCAATCTAATCAAAGGAACCATACGTGCTCAAAGACGTAAAACAATTATTGGGGGCCTCTTTCAAGTCAATGTACATTCCATGTTTTTTTTAGATCGGACAGACTATTTGTCTTTTGTTGATGTCATCAATGGAATCAAGAATCGTCTTTTTAGGAATTGTAAGATTCTTTTTGGGAATTGGATGGGGAGAAAACGAGAATCAGAATGGAAAATTTCCGATTTTGAAAGTAAAAGTATAAGTATAGCAGAAGAAATGGGGAAAGAGATAAAGGATCTAAAACAGGTAGAGGCAGAGGAACGGATGGCAATAATAGAAGCTTGGGAAGATTTTCAATACGTAAGAAGTGTGATGGTATTAACCCAATCTTTTATTAGAAAATACATTACATTACCTTCATTCATAATAGCTAAAAATCTTTTCCGTATTTTCTTATTCCAATGGCCCGAGTGGTACGAAGATTTTAAACAATGGAAGAGAGAAGTACATGTTCCATGCGGCTGCACTGGTGTTCCATTATCAGAAAAAGAATTTCCCGATGATTGGTTAATAGAAGGTATTCAGATAAAGATTATAAATCCCTTCCCTATAAGACCTTGGCAAAAATCTAGGGTACGATCTCATCATAAAGATCCAAAGGAAAAACATCATAGAGATCCAATGGAAAAAAAAGATAAAAAAGAAAAAAGAAAAAATTATAGTTTTTTAACAGTCTGGGGAGAGGAAACGGAATTTCCCTTTGGTCATCCCCGAAGACAACCTTCTTTTTTTAAACCTATTTATAAAGAACTCATCAAAAGATATAGAAAGGGTCAAAAGTATTTTGTAAAAGTTCTCAACTTTTTAAAGGAAAAATCCTTTCTATTTATAAAAGTTATAAAAGAAGTTATAAAAGAAACAATCAAAAGGGTCAGAGTTCGAGTTATCAAACCAATAAAGGAAAAACTGGAAAAATTAACTCGAATTTTATTATGGAAACTGATGAAACAAAAAATACATGAACCAAACGAAAACGAGAAAGATTTCAAAAATGATATTATTCGCGAATCGTCCGTTCTAATGGACGATGATTCACTAATGGAAAGAAGATATTCACTAATGGAACTAATGGAAAGAAAATATTCACTAATGGAAAGAAGAACAAAAGATCTTTCGGATAAGACAATCCAAATCAGGAATCAAATAGAACGAAACAGAAAAGACAAGAAAAAAAAAGAAAGAGTTCTAGATAATAAAAAATCGAAATCACAGAAACATCTTTGGAAAATATTCCAAAGGAAAAATATCCGATTCATGCGTAAATCACACTACTTTTTCAAATCATTAATTGAAAAAATATACATAGATATCTTGCTATGTACCATTTCTAAGATCAATGCAAATGCACAACTTTTCTTTGAATCAAAAAAGAAGATCTTTCATAAATACATTTACAACAATGAACGAAATCAAGAAGAAGTAATTGATGAAAGAAATCCAAAGACAATGAATTTGATTTTGACTATCAAAAACAAAAACGGGTTTTCCAATACTGATTGGACCTTATCTTCCTTGTCGCAAGCATACGTATTTTATAAATTATCACAAACCCAATTACTTAACCAATTACCTAATAAGTATCACTTTAGACTTGTACTTCAATATAAAGGGAGATATCCTTTTTTTAAAGATAAATTAAAAGACTCTTTGATGATACACGGAATATTTGATTTCAAAGCAAGACATAAGAAATATGTAATCAACGAATGGAAAAACTGGTTAAAAGGTCATTATCAATACGATTTATCTAAAAAAAACTGGTCTCGATTAATACCTCAAAAATGGCGAAATAGAATCCATCAACGTCGTATGATTCAAAACAAGGAATCAATCCAAGCGGATTTATATAAATATACAAAAGACCAATTCATTCATGAAATGAATGACTATGCAGCGAATTCATTTATGAGTCAAAAAGACAAATGGAAAAAGCATTACAGATACGATCGTTTATCATATGGATACATAAGCTCCCCTAATTCATATATTTCTGAATCAACATTAGTAAGAAATGGGGGTCAACAAATTCCATGTCATTTCAATACATCGAAACTTGAATCATTTGATGTATTGGTAAATATATCTAATCTAGAAAAAGGATATCGTATTGACAGGAATACCAATTTGGATCAAAAATATTTTGATTATCGAATTCTTCATTTTGCTTTCACAAATCGTATTGATATTGAGATCTGGTTCAATACACATATTGGCGTGAATCAAACTACTAATCAGAAAATGAAGAATTTTCCAAAAATAGAAATGGAAGACAAATCTACTACGATTTATCAAGAAAGTCTCTATGATATCTATGATACTGCATCAAATCATGACACTATATCCAATCTAGAGTCGTGGTTCTTCCCAGAATTGGTGATACTTTTTAATGTATATAGGATTCAACCTTGGGTCATTCCAATCCAATCACTCTTTTTTAATTTTCATATAAAGCAAGAAAGTCAAAATGGAAATGTAAATCCAAATAAAAAGATTCTTATATCATATGAAAAATCTAATAAAGAAAAAGATCTTGAATTAGGAAATTCTAAGCATGAAAAACACAAAAAAAAGGGCCAAGAAAATCTTGATTTGAATGTATCGAATAAAAAGAAATCGCAAGAAAATCTTGAAGAAAATCTTGATTCGAATGTATCGAGGAAACAGAAGAAATATAATGGAAGGAGGGTACTGGAACTATATGACTTTTTGAAACAATATTTACTTTTGAAATTCGTAGGGTCTGAATCCTTGGATCAAGACTTAATGAGTAATATCGACTCATATTGCCTACTACTTGGAATGAAGGATCAAAAAGGGGTTACTATACAGGGGATTACTATATCCTCGATTCGAAAAGGTCAACTAAATCTAGACGAAATGCTGATTCAAAACAACCTATTTATTCAAGAATTGATAGGAAAGGGAATATGGGTTTTTGAACCAATGAGTCTATCTATAAGAAGAGACGGAAAATCGATTCTATATCAAATTCTGCATATTTCGTTGGTTGATAAGATGAAGCAACAAACGAATAGAAAATACACAAAAAAAAGATATTATGATTATGATTTCCTTATTCCCGAAAATATTCTATCTCCTAGACGTCGGAGAGAATTTCGAATTCGAACTTGTTTAAATTCCCGGAATTGTAATGTTTTGGATAGGAATCCAAGATTTTGCAATAAAAACAAAATAAGAAACTGTGGACAATTTTGGAATGGGTACAAGCATATTAATACAGATACAAAAAATTTAAGGAAATTCAAATTGTTTCTTTGGCCACATTATCGATTAGAAGATTTAGCTTGTATGAATCGATATTGGTTTGATACCAATAACAGCAGTCGTTTCAGTATGTTAAGAATACATATGTATTCACAATTCAGAGAGAATTCAATTCCATTCCAATGAAAAATGAAAAAATTTAGAGTAGATTTCCTATATATCGTGTGACGTATTCGGTAGATGAAAGCCGAAATATATACACTGTGTAACATTATAAAAGTAAGTAAAAGTAAAAGTAAAAAAAAGAAAAATAAAAGTAAAATAAAAAAAGATAAAATCAAAGAAGTAAAAATAAATCGTTCTCGTTCGTGAATGCATATATGCCTTTTTTATCCAAATCCAATTGAAAATTCAAATTGGATTTGTATAAATTGGATAAAATATACAAAACAAATAAACACATCAACCACATCAAAAAAGTAGTATATGAATAAATGAAATCCAATTTTGATGTGTACTAGATGAAAATCACTGGCATAAGAAATCTTATTCTTTTTCCTGATCAGTAAAATTCACAGAAAATAAAGATCGAATTTTTTTTTTAATTTCATTTATTTTATGGTCAAAAATTCATTCATCTCGATTATTTCCCAAGAAGAAAAAGAAGAAAATAGCGGGTCTGTTGAATTTCAACTATTCCATTTCACCAGTAAGATACGTAGACTTACTTCCCATTTGGAATTGCACAAAAGAGATTTTTTATCGCAAAGAAGTCTACGAAGAATTCTGGGAAAACGTCAACGATTATTGACTTATTTGTCAAAGACAAATAAGGTGCGTTATAAGAAATTAATGGATCAGTTAGATATTTGGAAAAAAAAAACTCGTTAATTGAATTTGAATTGCTTATTTTAGTTTCTTATGATTTTATTCTTAATTAGCCCTTTTTTTTTCATTATGAATTGTATATGTATTATATATGTATTCTAATATTATATGTATTCTAATATTATATGTATTCTAATATGATTCCTATGAAAATGAAAGATATGGAAATTGCATCTTTCTTCAAAAAATGAAGAAAGATGCAAGAATCCTAAACTCTATTGAGTCTCGACAATTCAACAGGAATTTATTATTCTTATTTCATATAATATACATATAAGAAAATATAAGCAAAGCCGCCATGGTGAAATTGGTAGACACACTGCTCTTAGGAAGCAGTGCGAGAGCATCTCGGTTCAAGTCCGAGTGGCGGCATAAAAATAAAATAAATCCAATAAAAATAGATCAAAAAAAATAGAATAAAATCGAAATATAAAGATTCAATATAACTAAATCTAACTAAATATAGATTCTATTAATCTAGGTATAGATTAATAGAATTCTATATTCTATTTAATCCCCAATATCCTTTATTTCTATTTCATATAGATTTTTATTTTTATGTTTATAATATTTGCGATCTTAGAACAGATATTAACTCATATTTCCTTTTCGATCATTTCCATTGTGATTATGATTCATTTGATAAACTTTTCAGTGTACGAAAACCAAAGAATACATAATTTATCAGTAAAAGGAATGATAGCTACTTTTTTCTCTATAACAGGGTTTTTAATTATTCGGTGGATTTCTTCGGGACATTTTCCGTTAAGTAATTTATACGAATCATTAATCTTCCTTTCATGGAGTTTATCCATTATTCATATGATTCCGTATTTTTTTAATCAAAAAAATGATTTCAGCACAATAACTACACCAAGTGTCATTTTAACCCAAGGTTTCTCCACGTCAGTTCTTTCAAATGAAATGCATCAATCCGCAATATTAGTACCTGCTCTGCAATCACAATGGTTAATGATGCATGTCAGTATGATGTTATTGAGCTATACAGCTCTCTTATGCGGGTCTTTATTATCAATTGCACTCCTAGTGATTACATTTCGAAAAAACATCGATTTTTTTTTATTAAAAAAAAAAAATCATTTTCAAAATTTAAGGTTAAGGAAGTCTTTTTTATTTAAAGAAATGAAACATTTTTACGAAAAAGAAGGTTTATTTCTAAATTTTTATTTATTTATGTTTATTAAAACGAAAAAAAAAAACCTAAAATCAAAGTATCTTGGCCTTTTCTGATAACGTAAACAAATTTTAAAATTTAAACATTAATGACTTAAAATTTCGATAGATCATTGATTCGTCTGATACCTAGAATATAGAATATAAAATATATGATTTCATTTATTTTTATTTTAAAATTTTCTTTTATCAGATAGAAAAAATTTTTCGCTCAAAACCAAAATTTACAGATCCAATGTCACATTCAGTAAAAATTTATGATACATGCATTGGGTGTACCCAATGCGTACGAGCCTGTCCCACAGATGTATTGGAAATGATACCTTGGGACGGATGTAAAGCTAAGCAAATTGCCTCTGCACCAAGAACCGAGGATTGTGTAGGCTGTAAGAGATGCGAATCTGCTTGTCCAACGGATTTTTTAAGTGTCCGTGTTTATTTATGGCACGAAACAACTCGTAGCATGGGTCTTTCTTATTAAAATATTCTTTATTCTTATTTATTTTATTTTATTTTTTAATTTAAATCTAATTTTGTTATTTAATATAATTTATTATATTCATTATAATATTATTTATCAAATATTTTCTGTTTACTTTTATAAATTATATAAATTAAAATTAAATCATTTTTATTAAAATTAAATTTAAATATTTAAATTTAACTTTAATCGTTTGATTACTTTTTAACTTAACGTACAAAAAAAGTCCGTGCTTAAGAAAAGAAAATATATTATTCTTATTCCAAGCACGGGCTTTTAGGTTGAAAATTTAACTTGATCACAAATTATTTTTCTAAGACTTTTTTTTGTAATACAAGAAACTTTTTGACTGTCCAACATAAACAGATTGAGCTAAAGAAAAAGCTTTTACTGCTGCTAAAGAACCTTTTTTTTTCCAAATATTTCTACGAATACGTTTCTTTGATGTAGAAGTACGTTTTTTTGGAACTGCCATTCAAAACTATGTGACCTCCTTTTGTATTTTTGTGAAAAGCAAATATTTTAATAATTAGTTTTTCAATTAATCTTTTATCATTCATTATCTATAGTTAATATTTATAATTCATAGATATATAGATATTCACTATGTAATTAATATGGAATTAATCTATTCCATTTATTTATTATTTACTTTGGTATTTACTTTTATTATTTATTTATATATATTATATATTATACATTATATCAATATATTGAATATTGATATAATATTTATTTATTTTTTATTTTAAGATATTTCAATTAATATCCTTATATTATATATATTATTATAATTATATTATTCTTATATATATTCAATATATGTGCTGATGTATTTTTCATGTATCTTGATCTTGATTTTATTAAATTAAATTTATTTCTATTATATTTATGTATATTTATGATTTATAGATTTTTTATGTATTAATGTTTATATATTAATGGAAATGAACCATAACTATGGAATCCGATTCCTAATAGATTTATTCCAAAGTAACATATCCAAATTAGTATAAATCCTATAGAAGCCACAAATGCTGAATTCGCGCTTTGTCCTTGACATTTTGAATTTTTTCGAATATGTAAATAAATTGCGAATATAGCCCAAGTAATAAATGCCCAAGTTTCCTTAGGGTCCCAATTCCAGTAAGAACCCCACGTTTCATTAGCCCATACTGCTCCAGAAAGAATGCCTATGGTTAGACAAGTAAATCCTAAACTAATGACACGATAACTCCAATAATCCAAACGCTGAATTAATTGATATTTGTAGAAATTTAGAAATAAACCTTCTTTTTCGTAAAAATGTTTCATTTCTTTAAATAAAAAAGACTTCCTTAACCTTAAATTTTGAAAATGATTTTTTTTTTTTAATAAAAAAAAATCGATGTTTTTTCGAAATGTAATCACTAGGAGTGCAATTGATAATAAAGACCCGCATAAGAGAGCTGTATAGCTCAATAACATCATACTGACATGCATCATTAACCATTGTGATTGCAGAGCAGGTACTAATATTGCGGATTGATGCATTTCATTTGAAAGAACTGACGTGGAGAAACCTTGGGTTAAAATGACACTTGGTGTAGTTATTGTGCTGAAATCATTTTTTTGATTAAAAAAATACGGAATCATATGAATAATGGATAAACTCCATGAAAGGAAGATTAATGATTCGTATAAATTACTTAACGGAAAATGTCCCGAAGAAATCCACCGAATAATTAAAAACCCTGTTATAGAGAAAAAAGTAGCTATCATTCCTTTTACTGATAAATTATGTATTCTTTGGTTTTCGTACACTGAAAAGTTTATCAAATGAATCATAATCACAATGGAAATGATCGAAAAGGAAATATGAGTTAATATCTGTTCTAAGATCGCAAATATTATAAACATAAAAATAAAAATCTATATGAAATAGAAATAAAGGATATTGGGGATTAAATAGAATATAGAATTCTATTAATCTATACCTAGATTAATAGAATCTATATTTAGTTAGATTTAGTTATATTGAATCTTTATATTTCGATTTTATTCTATTTTTTTTGATCTATTTTTATTGGATTTATTTTATTTTTATGCCGCCACTCGGACTTGAACCGAGATGCTCTCGCACTGCTTCCTAAGAGCAGTGTGTCTACCAATTTCACCATGGCGGCTTTGCTTATATTTTCTTATATGTATATTATATGAAATAAGAATAATAAATTCCTGTTGAATTGTCGAGACTCAATAGAGTTTAGGATTCTTGCATCTTTCTTCATTTTTTGAAGAAAGATGCAATTTCCATATCTTTCATTTTCATAGGAATCATATTAGAATACATATAATATTAGAATACATATAATATTAGAATACATATATAATACATATACAATTCATAATGAAAAAAAAAGGGCTAATTAAGAATAAAATCATAAGAAACTAAAATAAGCAATTCAAATTCAATTAACGAGTTTTTTTTTTCCAAATATCTAACTGATCCATTAATTTCTTATAACGCACCTTATTTGTCTTTGACAAATAAGTCAATAATCGTTGACGTTTTCCCAGAATTCTTCGTAGACTTCTTTGCGATAAAAAATCTCTTTTGTGCAATTCCAAATGGGAAGTAAGTCTACGTATCTTACTGGTGAAATGGAATAGTTGAAATTCAACAGACCCGCTATTTTCTTCTTTTTCTTCTTGGGAAATAATCGAGATGAATGAATTTTTGACCATAAAATAAATGAAATTAAAAAAAAAATTCGATCTTTATTTTCTGTGAATTTTACTGATCAGGAAAAAGAATAAGATTTCTTATGCCAGTGATTTTCATCTAGTACACATCAAAATTGGATTTCATTTATTCATATACTACTTTTTTGATGTGGTTGATGTGTTTATTTGTTTTGTATATTTTATCCAATTTATACAAATCCAATTTGAATTTTCAATTGGATTTGGATAAAAAAGGCATATATGCATTCACGAACGAGAACGATTTATTTTTACTTCTTTGATTTTATCTTTTTTTATTTTACTTTTATTTTTCTTTTTTTTACTTTTACTTTTACTTACTTTTATAATGTTACACAGTGTATATATTTCGGCTTTCATCTACCGAATACGTCACACGATATATAGGAAATCTACTCTAAATTTTTTCATTTTTCATTGGAATGGAATTGAATTCTCTCTGAATTGTGAATACATATGTATTCTTAACATACTGAAACGACTGCTGTTATTGGTATCAAACCAATATCGATTCATACAAGCTAAATCTTCTAATCGATAATGTGGCCAAAGAAACAATTTGAATTTCCTTAAATTTTTTGTATCTGTATTAATATGCTTGTACCCATTCCAAAATTGTCCACAGTTTCTTATTTTGTTTTTATTGCAAAATCTTGGATTCCTATCCAAAACATTACAATTCCGGGAATTTAAACAAGTTCGAATTCGAAATTCTCTCCGACGTCTAGGAGATAGAATATTTTCGGGAATAAGGAAATCATAATCATAATATCTTTTTTTTGTGTATTTTCTATTCGTTTGTTGCTTCATCTTATCAACCAACGAAATATGCAGAATTTGATATAGAATCGATTTTCCGTCTCTTCTTATAGATAGACTCATTGGTTCAAAAACCCATATTCCCTTTCCTATCAATTCTTGAATAAATAGGTTGTTTTGAATCAGCATTTCGTCTAGATTTAGTTGACCTTTTCGAATCGAGGATATAGTAATCCCCTGTATAGTAACCCCTTTTTGATCCTTCATTCCAAGTAGTAGGCAATATGAGTCGATATTACTCATTAAGTCTTGATCCAAGGATTCAGACCCTACGAATTTCAAAAGTAAATATTGTTTCAAAAAGTCATATAGTTCCAGTACCCTCCTTCCATTATATTTCTTCTGTTTCCTCGATACATTCGAATCAAGATTTTCTTCAAGATTTTCTTGCGATTTCTTTTTATTCGATACATTCAAATCAAGATTTTCTTGGCCCTTTTTTTTGTGTTTTTCATGCTTAGAATTTCCTAATTCAAGATCTTTTTCTTTATTAGATTTTTCATATGATATAAGAATCTTTTTATTTGGATTTACATTTCCATTTTGACTTTCTTGCTTTATATGAAAATTAAAAAAGAGTGATTGGATTGGAATGACCCAAGGTTGAATCCTATATACATTAAAAAGTATCACCAATTCTGGGAAGAACCACGACTCTAGATTGGATATAGTGTCATGATTTGATGCAGTATCATAGATATCATAGAGACTTTCTTGATAAATCGTAGTAGATTTGTCTTCCATTTCTATTTTTGGAAAATTCTTCATTTTCTGATTAGTAGTTTGATTCACGCCAATATGTGTATTGAACCAGATCTCAATATCAATACGATTTGTGAAAGCAAAATGAAGAATTCGATAATCAAAATATTTTTGATCCAAATTGGTATTCCTGTCAATACGATATCCTTTTTCTAGATTAGATATATTTACCAATACATCAAATGATTCAAGTTTCGATGTATTGAAATGACATGGAATTTGTTGACCCCCATTTCTTACTAATGTTGATTCAGAAATATATGAATTAGGGGAGCTTATGTATCCATATGATAAACGATCGTATCTGTAATGCTTTTTCCATTTGTCTTTTTGACTCATAAATGAATTCGCTGCATAGTCATTCATTTCATGAATGAATTGGTCTTTTGTATATTTATATAAATCCGCTTGGATTGATTCCTTGTTTTGAATCATACGACGTTGATGGATTCTATTTCGCCATTTTTGAGGTATTAATCGAGACCAGTTTTTTTTAGATAAATCGTATTGATAATGACCTTTTAACCAGTTTTTCCATTCGTTGATTACATATTTCTTATGTCTTGCTTTGAAATCAAATATTCCGTGTATCATCAAAGAGTCTTTTAATTTATCTTTAAAAAAAGGATATCTCCCTTTATATTGAAGTACAAGTCTAAAGTGATACTTATTAGGTAATTGGTTAAGTAATTGGGTTTGTGATAATTTATAAAATACGTATGCTTGCGACAAGGAAGATAAGGTCCAATCAGTATTGGAAAACCCGTTTTTGTTTTTGATAGTCAAAATCAAATTCATTGTCTTTGGATTTCTTTCATCAATTACTTCTTCTTGATTTCGTTCATTGTTGTAAATGTATTTATGAAAGATCTTCTTTTTTGATTCAAAGAAAAGTTGTGCATTTGCATTGATCTTAGAAATGGTACATAGCAAGATATCTATGTATATTTTTTCAATTAATGATTTGAAAAAGTAGTGTGATTTACGCATGAATCGGATATTTTTCCTTTGGAATATTTTCCAAAGATGTTTCTGTGATTTCGATTTTTTATTATCTAGAACTCTTTCTTTTTTTTTCTTGTCTTTTCTGTTTCGTTCTATTTGATTCCTGATTTGGATTGTCTTATCCGAAAGATCTTTTGTTCTTCTTTCCATTAGTGAATATTTTCTTTCCATTAGTTCCATTAGTGAATATCTTCTTTCCATTAGTGAATCATCGTCCATTAGAACGGACGATTCGCGAATAATATCATTTTTGAAATCTTTCTCGTTTTCGTTTGGTTCATGTATTTTTTGTTTCATCAGTTTCCATAATAAAATTCGAGTTAATTTTTCCAGTTTTTCCTTTATTGGTTTGATAACTCGAACTCTGACCCTTTTGATTGTTTCTTTTATAACTTCTTTTATAACTTTTATAAATAGAAAGGATTTTTCCTTTAAAAAGTTGAGAACTTTTACAAAATACTTTTGACCCTTTCTATATCTTTTGATGAGTTCTTTATAAATAGGTTTAAAAAAAGAAGGTTGTCTTCGGGGATGACCAAAGGGAAATTCCGTTTCCTCTCCCCAGACTGTTAAAAAACTATAATTTTTTCTTTTTTCTTTTTTATCTTTTTTTTCCATTGGATCTCTATGATGTTTTTCCTTTGGATCTTTATGATGAGATCGTACCCTAGATTTTTGCCAAGGTCTTATAGGGAAGGGATTTATAATCTTTATCTGAATACCTTCTATTAACCAATCATCGGGAAATTCTTTTTCTGATAATGGAACACCAGTGCAGCCGCATGGAACATGTACTTCTCTCTTCCATTGTTTAAAATCTTCGTACCACTCGGGCCATTGGAATAAGAAAATACGGAAAAGATTTTTAGCTATTATGAATGAAGGTAATGTAATGTATTTTCTAATAAAAGATTGGGTTAATACCATCACACTTCTTACGTATTGAAAATCTTCCCAAGCTTCTATTATTGCCATCCGTTCCTCTGCCTCTACCTGTTTTAGATCCTTTATCTCTTTCCCCATTTCTTCTGCTATACTTATACTTTTACTTTCAAAATCGGAAATTTTCCATTCTGATTCTCGTTTTCTCCCCATCCAATTCCCAAAAAGAATCTTACAATTCCTAAAAAGACGATTCTTGATTCCATTGATGACATCAACAAAAGACAAATAGTCTGTCCGATCTAAAAAAAACATGGAATGTACATTGACTTGAAAGAGGCCCCCAATAATTGTTTTACGTCTTTGAGCACGTATGGTTCCTTTGATTAGATTGCGGCGAAAATCTGGTTGTTCGAAGTAATTTATCAATTCCACCTCTTCCATTTTCACCGGCAACTCCACCTCTTCCTCTTCCATTTGCACCGGCAACTCCACCTCTTCCCCTTCCTTTTTTACCGGCAACTTCACCTCTTCCTTTTTCACCGGCAACTTCACCTCTTCCTTTTTCACCGGCAACTTCACCTCTTCCTTTTTCACCGGCAACCTCACCTCTTCCCTTTGCACCGGCAACTTCACCTCTTTAATTTGCGCCGGATTATCATTTTGACTAGTATCCTTTATATTTTGATTAGAAACCGGATCTTTATTTTTATTTTTATTCTTCTCAGTATCTTTATAAATTATCACCTGGGTGGATCTTCTTGGATAAATATCAGCATCTTCTCTCTTCACTTTTCTTTCATCTGAATCTTCAACGTCATCGTCATCTTCATATTCATATTCATCTTCATCTTCATCTTCATTTTCATCTTTATCCTCTTCTTCATCCTCTTTTTCCGCCAAATCATCACTTAATCTGTGTGACCACCGAGGAACCTTTTTATTGACTTTATTTATTTCTTGTATTTCTTGTATTTCTTGTATGTCAATTTCATTTATTTCTTGTATTTCTTGTATTTCTTGTATGTCAATTTCATTTATTTCTTGTATTTCTTGTATGTTAATTTGACGTAAATCTTCTATTGAATTCGGAAATAATTGACGGTGGATTTCTAAAGCGGCATTAAAGTGATCTTTCAAAAATCGATCATGAATCTTATTTACCCGAAAAGTTTCTGCTAAAGATTCTGTATCTTCTGTATCTGTATCTTTTATATCTGTATAAGTATAAGTGAATAAATTATTCATGATTTCCCATGAATCGAATTTTTTTATCGTTCCTCGATATATTCCGTCGCAAAAAGGATCATATGCTTTTGGCAAGCATTTTATTTCACTAATATCATCGGATAATATGGCTCTTTTTTCAAGTATATCTAGATTAGGAGATCCCTCGTTTTTTTCTAAAATTTGGATTCGACTTCTCAATTCATTGTTCAAATTGCACTTTTTTCTTTCATTGGTATAAATCCAAGAATTATAAAGATCTTCTTCATCTAGTTTCTCTCTGATGTCCAAACTTCTTTGTTCTAGAATTTCTGAAAAAGTCGATAAACTGGGCGGATATGTAAAGGATATTCTTTGTTTCCCATCACTTGGACATGTAGAAAAGAAAAATTGTGACATTTCATTGCGTAAAGCATTTTCCAAGTGAAAATTGTTTATATATCGTAATGGATGATACCATTTTTGATAATCGAACAAAAAAGTGATAAAAGTATTTTCAAACCACAAAGACGAATAACTGTTCTCTTCCTCTTCTTTCAGTCTTTCCCATTCCGGATTCGAATATTTATAGGGATCGATATTGTAAACTGGGCTATCTTTATAGTGTGCCCTTTGAAAGTTAAATTCATCCTCTCCCCCTTCTTCCGTTTCTTCCGTTTTTGATTTTGGGATTGTTTTATCGTTCAGTTCCCTAGTGAAAATGGGGGACGGCGCTCTGCCTAAATAGTAGACACAGGTGATAAATAAGAGAATACTAAAGAATCCATCCATAGACTCTCTCAATTCTAACAGACGATACCTATTCCCCTTATATCGAAAATAATGATATTGCCGTATCCAGAATAATACTAATCCAACCCATTTCCTAAATAAAATGAAACCAATTAACCAACCAACAAAGCTACTTGTTAAAAATAACATCTTGTTGTTGCACCGAAACATATAAATGTTGACTAATCTGGTTAACGCGGAACTTGGTAAAAGATAATGGTTGAGTAATTGAAAAATTAGATTATTCAGGAATACACATTGAATGCTAAGATCACGCATTAAATTTCTGGTAGTGAATCCATAATCATAATGATCATAATCATCATCGTACCAGAAGAAATTCAAAAAAAGATATGGTAGACCTAGGAAAGTTATTGTATAAGGTCGGCCCAATGCTAAATA